AGAAGATGTTAATCGTAAGCAAGAAGATTGTTTACGAAAAAACAACAGGAAAAATTCATATTCCGATACATAAGAGTTATATAGGAACCGAGATAGTCTTTTATTTTCTTTTGAAAAAAGAAAAATAGATTTCATTGAAGTAATAAGACTATTCCAATTCGAATAATAGTTGAGAAAGAATCGCAATAAATGCAAAGATGGAACATCTTGGATCCGGTATTCAAGGAGTTGAACCAAGATTTCAAAATGGATAGGATAAGGTATTTCTATATGTGATAGATAATGTAAATGCAAAAATTTATCTTCTAAAAAGGGAAATATGGAATGAATAGATCGTAAATTTTGAAACTTTGGTATTTCTTTTTCTTCCGGACAAGATAGTTGTCCTAGCGAGAATGGGATTTCTACAACAATTGCAAACCCCTCAGATAGAATCTGAGAATAAAACTCAGAATAAAAATGATTGCTGTGATCCAACAATCGATCTTGGTTAGGATGATTAACCAAATTAATCCAAAAATTCTGCTGATACATTCGAATAATTAAACGTTTCACAAGTAGTGAACTAAATTTCTTGTTATTACAACCAAAAATTTCCACAGGTTCGGAACCATTTAATACATAATCGTGGGCAAATGCATAAATATATTCCTGAAAGAGAAGTGGGTAAACGAAGTATTGTTGACGAGATTTCTGTTTTTCTGAATAGCCTTCGAATTTTGTCATTTGTATTTCTACTTGAATCAGAGAAAAAAAGCATTTCTCGATTTATCAAATGATCATACATAGTGCAATATGGTCAGAACAGGGTGTTACATTTTTTAAAACAAACCCTGAAAAGAAAGGGAGTCTAATCCATAGATCTTTTTCTGCTCCTTTTCTATCTAATTAGTTTATGTTTGTTCTAATTACAAAAAAGAACAAATCTTTTATTTTTACGGGCCAATCGCTCTTTTGACTTTGGAATACAGTCTCTTTATCAATATACTGCTTCTTTTACACATTCAATTCATAACATTACTTTTCAATCCATAATCAAGAATAATTAGGATTCCTAAAAAAAAATTAAAGGGTCTACCGATAGGAAAACCCAACCTTTCCCCGCATTAGGCACTAATGCATTTTTAACGTTTAATTAGATCGGGAAATCATTTCAATTAAGAAGTTAAGCTCGTTGCTTTTTATTTTACCAGAATTAGAGCCAGGCTCTATCCATTTATTCACTAGACCCAGAAAATCGGAATTTTTTGAATTAAAAAAAAAAAAGAAATTGATTTTATTACGACATGCTATTTTTTCCATTCATTACCTTTGAGGATCAGTCGTGGTCTTCTAGACTCTACCAAGAGTCTGGACGAATTTGTTGCTTCATCCAAATGTGTAAAAGATCATAGTCGCACTTAAAAGCCGAGTACTCTACCATTGAGTTAGCAACCCAGATAAAATAGGATCTTAGTTAGATACGATCGAAATCCAAAAATCGATGGAATTACACCGAACGCTCCTGGTAAAACATTGAATTACCAAGACATAAAAAGAAAGATTTTATCACCCATTAAAAATACTCAAATACCAAAATAAACAGATCGGTTAAATTTAACTAAGGTTAAAAAAGGAGCGGCCCCAATCATAATAGCAAAATTCTTATTTTTTAATATTTAATTTAACATTTAAATAGAAAAATCTTATACGAAAGTATATGCAAGCGGGGGGGCAACCCTATCATTTGAGCAAAGTGTAGACAGAAATACCTAATATGCAGTGACGATAAAGAGACCTATCTAGCTACAAATTCTATTTGTTCAATAGACCTTTGTCAATAGAAATACAATGGTAAGAAAACCAATTAAATACAAAAAAGGAAATTAAATAAGGGCTTTTGTTGGATTGGCACGACATAAATGCAACAAAAAAATAGGACTAAAAAAGAGGCAAATTATGTTTAAATAATTAAAGGATATTAATGATCCTCCCCTATTTTTTTATTTTTGATTTAGTTCTTCAATTAACTCAAAGTTCTTTCTTTATCTTTAAAGAATTCTGCTTTCCTTAAAATATCATAAACAGTTCTTGTAGGTTGAGCACCTTTTTCAAGGAAATAGATAATAGCTGGAACATTTAAACAAGTTTGATTCTTTATCGGATCGTAAAAACCAACTTTTTGAAGATCTCTTCCTTCTCTTCGAGATCGAACATCAATCGCAACGATTCGATAGACAGCTTATTGGGATAGATGTAGATAAACAATGCCCCCCCTAGAAACGTATAGGAGGTTTTCTCCTCATACGGCTCGAGAAAATCATTCGAATTTCTATCTATAATACAAGTAATTAGACTATAACTATAACTTGGATTAATTTTCTTATAGAAGAAAAAACAAATTTCATTTATACTCATGACTCAAGTTGCCTAATTTTGACTGACAGAATTCAAAAGAGAAATCCTTCGAATTTTTTTTGAGTCGTCTCTAAACTCTTTTCTTTATTTCATCTCGAACAAATTGACTTTTATTCCTTATTCTGATCTAATTCTATTGTTGAGATGTTTGAAAATGATGTTTACTTGTTCCGGAATCCTTTATCTTTGATTTGTGAAATCCTTGGGTTTAGACATTACTTCGGGAATTCCTATTCTTTTTTCTTTCAAAAGAGTAGCAACATACCCTTTCTTTTTTTCTTATTTCCTTCAATAAAGCATTTTCCTCTTCTAGAGAAATCGATTATGAACGATTGATTCTGATAGACTTTTAATCGAAAAAAAAAAGTTTTCTAATCTTCCAAAATTCGAATTTGAACCTTTCAATTTAATTTCTATAGTAAGGATAGACTGACAAAGTTGGCCTAATTTATTTGTTTTCACTAACCCTAGATTCTTTCCCTTGATAAAAATAAATTCTATTCTGTCTTCTCGAGCTCCATGGTGTACTATTTACTTACAAACAAGCCAGCGCAAATTCGGTTCGAGGCAAATAGAACAGACTATGTCGAGCCAAGAGCATTTTCATTACTATGGAAAATGGTGGATAGGAAAATCCACAATTGATCATCTCCTTCAAGTCGCACGTTGCTTTCTACCACATCGTTTTAAACGAAGTTTTACCATAACATTCCTCTAATTTCAAAGTGGTATCCAGAATTGATCCAATATGGATGGAATCATGAATAATCATTGGTTTTGTATACTAATTCAAACTTGCTATCTATGGTGAAATATGGATAAAAGAAATAAGTATTTATCGGGGAAGACTCTGCAAGGAGCCAATTTATTTAAACCCATATTCTATCATATGAATGAAACATAGTTTGAAAAAGAGGAATAAAATAGTTTGCTTAAGACTTATTTATTATTGAATTTCCATCCTCAACAGAGGAATCGAGATGATCAATCCTGAAATGAGAAGAATCTACTCTTCTCCAACAAATAAACTATGCCAATAAAAAGATTAGCAGTTTTTTGTTAGTTATAAACTTTTCATAGTTCTTCGACTGGAATAACTGGAGTAACAAAAGAAAGAAAAAATAAAGTAAAAAAATTAGTGTAAAGTAAAATTAAGGTCTTTGCTTTTTACTTATAGCATTCTTTCTTTTAGGTAACAGAAAGAACTCAAAATTAAAAATAAGAAAAGTATGATTTTTTTTGAATCCATTCTATTCTATCCAACGAACAGTTCTTAGCTTATCCTTCCCGGAATGGATCATTTAAAGAATCACAAATCGAAATCGTTTTTGCTTAACCAAAGAGGAGCCCCTCCTTTTTACTAATAAAACAACAAAGCAAAAATCTATCTGTATCATAAAGGGATAGGTTTGATTTTTTATACAGTATTTTCCCTCATAAATTTTTGTTTTTTAATCAATTCCAAAGTCGAGTAGACAGAATATATGAATTTATCTCTAATCCTCACATTCCATTGATTTGGAAATGGATATTTCCAAATCAGATAATGCCTAAAATAGAAAAATCAAGTCTCTATCCGTAGAATGGAAACCCTTTTTTCTTCACATTAGATGTCAAATAAATGTATCCTATAAGAATTCCCACTTTATGGATATGAAACATAAAGTATATCTAAAAAGTTCCAATTTCAAAACACATATTCAAAACACATACACATATGAGTAATGAGTAGTAGGAGCATATCCTGAATGTGTCTGACAGACCAAAATTTGGAATGAATAAAGATATTCAATTTAACTGGACTTGACACTTTATTTTGTTTTCTGAGAAAAAAAAAGAATCCTTAGAAATACATCTAATCTAAGTCTAAGAGTTCATAAGAAATAATTATTTTCTTTAGTAAGCTTTTGTGTCGTGCAGGGCACAATACGATTCTATCTTTCGTTTCATGAAAAAAAAAATCTGGGACGGAAGGATTCGAACCTCCGAATAACGGGACCAAAACCCGCTGCCTTACCACTTGGCCACGCCCCATTTCTTTTATGCGACACTAATAAACAGTATTTTTATTATATATTATTCGTTAATCCCGCTTCAATTACCTAAAAAATGAGGGCTATTTTCTTGCTAGGATTCTAAACATGCGGATAATATAGAATCCTAAAAATGCATTGATCATTACATTAAATTCTATTAAGATATTATATGAAAGTCGAATTTCTTCCATTCTCATTTGAGAATGCGAATACAAGGAGGTATTTTGTGTTTGGGAAAGTCCGAAGAAAAAAAGAAAAAAGGATTTTGAATCCACCTTTTCTTTTCCTTTTTCCCTTAAAAAAATAACTCAATCTAAATCCAATTATCTACTCTACAAGAACGAAATGCTTGTTATGCCTAATATACTTAGTTTAACCTCTATCTGTTTGAATTCTGGTCTTTATCCAACTAGTTTTTTCTTAGCTAAATTACCCGAAGCTTATGCCATTTTCAACCCAATCGTGGATGTTATGCCTGTCATACCTGTACTCTTTTTTCTATTAGCGTTTGTTTGGCAAGCTGCTGTAAGTTTTCGATGAAATCTTTACTATTCTGTTCTGTCTGTCAAATTGAATGATGTATTCATTCCAAAAAAATGAAAAAGGCGAGAAGTCTTAATATTATGAACTTTCTATTCTAAAATTCTAATTCTTCTACATTGAATGTAGAGCTGCAACAATAAATTTGGATCAGCCTTTCTACCCCCTGCACCTACGTTGAGCAGGTACTTTTAGGTACCCGCACAATACTTAAACTAATTTTTGATATTGATAAGACTGTTTATTATAAAGCAATTCTTGCAATTTTTTTTAAGAATTGATTTTTGCATTTTTTAGGTGTCAAAATAAAAAAAAAAACCACCCTAGTGGATCTGTGGGGTAAAGAAAAACAGGTAATCTATTCCTTAAAAAAAATCTTGGAGATTATGTAATGCTTACTCTCAAACTCTTTGTTTATACAGTAGTGATATTCTTTGTTTCCCTCTTTATCTTTGGATTCTTATCTAATGACCCAGGACGTAATCCTGGACGTGAGGAGTAAAAATCCAAAATTTTTGGGAATTTTTTGTTACAAATTGAATTTATTTCGTACATTTATCTATGAAAAAATCGGGGGGTTAGAATTCCTTACAATTCGAAAGTCCCAAACGATCCGAGGGGGCGGAAAGAGAGGGATTCGAACCCTCGGTACAAAAAAATTGTACAACGGATTAGCAATCCGCCGCTTTAGTCCACTCAGCCATCTCTCCCCGTTCCAAATCGAAAGGTTTTCGTGATATCACAGAGGCAAGAAATAACGATTACAAAAAATCCTTCCTTATTTTCATTTCAAAAGTGTATAAAAATTATATTGCCAATTCCATTTTAGTTATATTCTTTTTTCTTAATATTAAAAAAAAAAAGAAGAAAATTCTTGTTTCTTCTTTCTAAAATTCGATATAGGCTGAGAGACAATCAGATATATTTTCTCTTTAGCGAGCATTTCCATATAGGACTTGTTAGAATAAAACAAGCAGGTTATAGAAAAAAAATTCTTATCAAACCCACCATAAAATTTGAAAGAAAGATAAAGTAAGTGGACCTGACCCCTTGAATGATGCCTCTATCCGCTATTCTGATATATAAATTCGATGTGGCTGAAATTGTTGTATAAGCGGATTTTTTGTATTTCCTTAGACTTAGACCGCGCAAGGCAAGAATTTTTCGCTATTTACGATTTCATATTCTTGTTACTAGACGTTCTATAGGAATAAGAAGAAATCGCAACTCTTTTCCGTTACACATATGCAATAGAGAACGAATGAGAAAAGAGGGGTTCTTTTTCCCTTAATAGGCTTTGAAATAGGAATAATAATGCTGAATTCAAATGTTTATTTCTTTATTTCTATAGTATTAAGAAAAATGAATCTAATGAAATTCATGGATTTACCACGACTTCGGTTGTGACCCCATAGATAAAAATGCAAAATTTCTATCTTCGAGACCATTGAAAAAGGGCATTGAACGAGAAAGAAATCATCCACAGATAATCCTATCATATGCCTTGGAAGTAATATGAGGTGCTCGGAAATGGTTGAAGTAATTGAATAGGAGGATCACTATGACTATAGCCCTTGGTAGAGTTACTAAAGAAGAAAATGATCTATTTGATATTATGGACGACTGGTTACGAAGGGACCGTTTCGTTTTTGTAGGATGGTCCGGCCTATTGCTCTTTCCTTGTGCTTATTTCGCTTTAGGGGGTTGGTTTACAGGGACTACTTTTGTAACTTCTTGGTATACCCATGGATTGGCTAGTTCCTATTTGGAAGGTTGCAATTTCTTAACGGCGGCAGTTTCCACCCCTGCCAATAGTTTAGCACACTCTTTGTTGCTACTATGGGGACCGGAAGCACAAGGAGATTTTACTCGTTGGTGTCAATTAGGCGGTCTGTGGACTTTTGTCGCTCTCCATGGGGCTTTTGCACTAATCGGTTTCATGTTACGTCAATTTGAACTTGCTCGGTCTGTTCAATTGCGGCCTTATAATGCAATTTCATTCTCTGGTCCAATCGCAGTTTTTGTTTCCGTATTCCTTATTTATCCACTGGGACAATCTGGTTGGTTCTTTGCACCGAGTTTTGGCGTAGCAGCTATATTTCGATTCATCCTTTTCTTCCAAGGATTTCATAATTGGACGTTGAACCCCTTTCATATGATGGGGGTTGCCGGAGTATTAGGTGCGGCTCTGCTATGCGCTATTCATGGGGCTACTGTAGAAAACACTCTATTCGAAGATGGTGATGGTGCAAATACCTTCCGAGCTTTTAACCCAACTCAAGCGGAAGAAACTTATTCAATGGTCACTGCTAACCGCTTTTGGTCCCAAATCTTTGGTGTTGCTTTTTCCAATAAACGTTGGTTACATTTCTTTATGCTATTTGTACCCGTCACCGGTTTATGGATGAGTGCTATTGGCGTAGTTGGCCTGGCTCTGAACCTACGTGCCTATGACTTCGTTTCCCAGGAAATCCGTGCAGCGGAAGATCCTGAATTTGAGACTTTCTACACCAAAAATATTCTTTTA